TATCTTGAATTTTTTATCTTGATACGTTTGTAGGATAGAATCCAAATCTATCGCAAGGTCCCCAATTAGACAATGGAATTCTGTCTGCTATATATTATTTTTTATTATAAAGTGCTTCTGAATTGATCTTATCTTTTAAAAATTTAAAATTTTTTGTTGAGTAATAACTTAACCTTTAAATAAAAAGTTTTTTGTAGAAATCGCAATAAATATTTCAACCTAGCATTTTTGATTACAAAAAAATGATACATTGCATTAGTTCACGAAACATTACAAGAATTCTATCTCTCTAAAAAAGATCTTTTTTTGTAGTGCAATTTAATTCTTTCGAGTTTATTTTTTTGTTCCTATTCTCCTTTCTCATAAAAAGGTACTTAAACAAAGCAAAGTAAAGGATTACTTCGTTCTTGATAGTTATTTCTTTAATCGGTGGATAGGAACATACTCTGGATCGGAATCGTGGGGAGTACTCCTTCATCATTTCTACCAACATAAAGCCCCAATTATAATCCCTTTTATGCTATGCAGTATGCACATAAAAATCCTGTTGAATAACTTACATAATCTCTAGTACAAATCCTTTGTGTACCTTGGTGTTCCTAACTATCCACTCTTTTTGGTCAAAAGGACCCTGCTCATTAGGGTAATACATGTATGTTAATAACTAGTAAAATCCCTAGATAGTTGCTCCTTTTGAACCCGCTTCAAGTCATGATGACTAATCACTCAATCTTGGGGTAAATAGTATATAACGCTTATGTTTACTTTAACTTAACTCTTGTACATAGGAAATGAGACTGAATCCTTTTACTGCAAAGTAATAAGCTGTTTTTTTCACTCATATAACTATCTGGTTTAGTTCATCAACCCGAATGATGAATAAAAATATAGATTCAACTCATGAAATTTCCTTCATAGAAGTAAAAGAAATAAGAAATAGAGTAAATTTTATGTCTCAACGAATCACACGTAGAGATATTGATAACACACATAGAGTTAATGGTATTTCATAACTAATTGATTGAGCAGCAGCCCGTAAACCACCTAAAAAAGAATATTTATTATTTGATCCATAACCTGACATAAGAAGGCCCACGGGAGCAATACTTGAAATGGCAATCCATAAAAAAACACCAATACTTACATCGGCTAGAACAAGGCGATATCCAAAAGGAATTACTAAAAAACTTAGTAGAATTGATGTGACTGCTATGGATGGTCCGATACTGAATAAACGAGTATCTCCTCTTGATGGAAGAAGATCCTCTTTGAAAAGTAATTTTGTACCATCTGCTAAAGCTTGAAGAACTCCCAAAGGCCCGGCGTATTCAGGGCCAATACGTTGTTGTATCCCCGCAGATATTTCTCTTTCTAACCAAACAATTACTAGTACACCTATTGTGATTCCTAATACAGGAGTAAAAATAGGGACAAGCATCCATATGATCTCATATACCTCTTTTAAGGATTCCAATCTAAAAAAAGAATTGATAGCTTGTACTTCTGTTGTATCTATTTCTATTATCATTTTAACGATCAACTTCTCCCATAATGATATCTATGCTACCTAGTATTGTCATAATATCAGCCAATTTCATTCTTTTAACTAATTGAGGAAGGATTTGCAAATTGATAAAACCCGGTGGTCGTATTTTCCATCTCCAAGGAAAAACACTCTTATCTCCTATCAGAAAAATTCCCAATTCTCCTTTTGGGGCTTCGACTCTCACATAAAGTTCTTGCTTTGACAATTCAAAAGTAGGAGAAGGCTTTTTACTGATAAATCGATAGTCAAAATCATTCCATTCGGGATCCCATACTTTATCAAAGCGCCGGATTTCTAAATTCTCATACGGCCCCCCCGTAATTCCTTCTAAAGCCTGTTGAATAATTTTTATTGATTCTGTCATTTCACTGATTCGTACTAAATAACGAGCTAATGAATCCCCTTCCTTTTGCCATTGAACTCCCCAATCAAATTCATCGTAAGACTCATAATGATCAACCTTACGAAGATCCCATTGTATTCCGGAAGCTCGTAGCATTGGTCCCGATAAACCCCAATTTATTGCCTCCTCTCCGCCAATAATGCCTACTCCCTCAACTCGCTCTAAAAAAATAGGATTCCGTGTAATAAGCCTTTGATATTCAGTAACTCTTGTTAAAAAATAATCACAAAAATCCAAACATTTATCTATCCAGCCATGAGGTAAATCAGCAGCGACTCCTCCAATACGAAAATAATTATGCATCATTCGCATACCGGTAGCAGCTTCGAATAGGTCATATATCAATTCTCTTTCTCGAAAAATATAGAAGAAGGGGGTCTGTGCGCCAATATCTGCCATAAAAGGGCCAAGCCATAACAAATGCGAAGCTATACGACTTAACTCTAACATAATGACTCTGATATAGCTGGCCCTTTTAGGCACTTGAATATTGCCTAACTGCTCTGGGGCATTTACAGTTATTGCTTCGGTGAACATAGTAGCTAAATAATCCCAACGTGTTACATAAGGTAAATATTGTATAATTGTTCGGTTTTCCGCAATTTTTTCCATCCCTCTATGTAAATAACCCAATATTGGTTCACAGTCAATAACATCTTCACCATCTAGAGTAACAATGAGTCGAAGAACACCGTGCATTGATGGGTGCTGAGGACCCATATTGACTATCATAAGGTCATTTCGTGTAGCTGGTGCAGTCATAGGTTTTTTCCCGATTCATTCTTCCATGAATTCTTGAAAGCGAAAAGAGGTTCATCAAAATTTAAGCGAAAATTCAAAATGACTATTCAAATTAATGATTTTTTGTTTCTCGAATCTCCAACCGGCCGATTAATTCTTTATAACGTACTCTATTTTTTTTTGACAAATAGGCGAGGAGCCGTTGACGTTTTCCTAGAATTTTACGCAGACCTCTCTGAGATAAATAGTCTTTTTTGTGCAATTCCAAATGTGAAGTAAGTCTCCGTATCCTATTGGTGAAACTCACTACTTGAAATTCAACAGACCCTTTGTTGTCTTCGTTTTCCTCTTTCAAAATAATTGCACTGAATGGATTTTTTATCATAAAAAAGCTCTTTCTACCCTTTAATTTACATATAAATATATTTTATTTTATCGATCAGTAATAATAATATTAGTCATTTTAATGTATTAATTCATATACATAAGAATTTGAATTTATTTATGGATTTCCAATTTCATTTTGAATTTGAGTTGGACAGGGATAAAAAAGGAGATGGTCCGTTTTTACACTCACAACCTCAAATAATTTAGACCTAAAATTCGGAATATTCCGTAGATTCGTTTATTTTCTAGATTTTATCCAAACAAATTGATACGTCATTTATTTTGTATTAATTAAATAAAAATGATCTATATTAGACTGGGACGTAAGACAGAGCATATGTGCATCTGTTTGCTTTTATATATGGTACAGAATAGATAGGAAAAATGTATCATCAACCTATTTTTAATTGTGGATATATTCTTAACATACTAAAACGGCTTCCATTATTGGTATTAAACCAATATCTATTCATACAAGCTAAGTCTTCTAATCGATAATTAGGCCAAAGAAATAACTTTAATTTAATTAATTCGTTTTTATCTCTATTAAAATGTTTTTTTTGATCCAAAAAAGGATTCCTTCTTTTTATGTTCTTCTTGTTACAAAATACTGGATTTTTATCCACACTATTTAGATTCTTTGAGTTAAAAGAAATTAGAATTCTCAATTCTCTACGACGTCTAGACGATAAAATCTTTTCAGGAACGATAAAATCATAATGTTTTTTCTCTCTCTTTCGAATTATTATTTGATATCTTGGGATAGATTCATCCAATTTTTTTTTATTGATATATCTTTGTTCTCGATATTTTTGAGGAGTTTGGTATTTACTCTTATGAACCAACGATATACCTACGGTTTGATATATAATAAAGTATCCGTCGTTTTTTACAGACAAACGGATGGGATCGATAAAAAATATCCCCTTTTTATTCAATTCTATAGGAGTCAATTTTTTTCGAATCACCATTATATCCAGATTTAATTCTTTCCTTTGAATAGAAGATATAGTAGTATCTCTTGGATTTTTCAGTCCAAGTAAGTAACAATATATCTTGATATTATTGATCATTCTTTCAGTTAACTTCGGAATTAAACCATCGTCTATTATCCATTGAAAAAGCAAATAGTGTTTCCGTAAGAAAACCATTTCTGGTTTCATCTTATTCCGGATCTTATATTGTTTTTTCATTTTATCTTGGTTTTGTGCATATGATCTAAGGCCTCTTCGGCCTGCGGGTTCTTTTTCTTCTTGATTTCGATTCATTAATTCAGAATATCTTTTTTCATTCGATGGTCTAAAAAAATTCCATTTTTTATTTTCATTGATGTTTTTCTTTTTATTTAAATTTAAAAGAAGTAATTTGCTTGATATAATCCATGGTTTTGTTTTGTATACATTATAAAGTGGCACAAATTCTGGGAAGAACGTAAGTTTAAGATTTGTCGATATTGGGTTTAGGATTTCTTCATTCATTTCCATCCAATCAAAAAAAAGTTTCTTGTCATTGATTGGATTTCTTTCTAAATCTTGATGAATCGTCAGATAAAAAATATCGTTTTTATCTATTTTTTGGTAATTCTTACTTCCAAGCTTAGTATTTATATTACTGTTATAATCCATTTTGGTCCAGGTCTCAATATCTATTTTTTGTCTTATAAAAAAATTGAGAATTGTCCAATCAAAATATTTTCTATCTGGATTTTTTTGCATATACATAATATCACCCTTTTCTAGATAATGATTGATAGGAATTTCCTCCAGGTTTTCAAAAAATTTTTGTTTATTATTGTTGTAATTAAAAGTACTTTTTTGGTTGTTTTTTAATTCTGATGGTGATCCATAAATAATATATGAGGACTTCTTTATTTCAGAATTAATAGATTTATATGATAAAAGATCATATATATAGTATTTTGTAAAATTATCTTTTTGGTTTGGTAATGGATATACTTTAAAATCCTTTTGTTTTTTGTGATAAAGTAATCGGTCTTTTTCATACGAATTCCATTTTGTTAAATCTTTATTTGGGGTCATACCACCTTCATTTATTGTAGTTCGCCATTTTTTTGGTATTAATCCAGACCATCTAATCTGAGATAAATTGTATTGATAATGACCTCTTAACCAGCTTTTCCATTGATTCGTTTCAGAACTTGAAAGTTTAGTATGTCTTAATTCGGAATGAAATATTCCTTGTGTTAAAAAATAATTTTTTATTGCAGTCTTAAGAAAAAAAGGAGTTCCATGATACTCAAAAATAGATCTTAACTTATACAAATTAATAACTTGGGTTTGTGATAATTTGTAAAATACATATGCTTGTGATAAGAAGGATAAGTCAAAAAAAAGACGTGAATTCCTCTTACTATTTTTAATAGTGTAAAGTGCACTTTTTAGAGTCGAAATAAAATTAATTTCTTTTTTTTTTTTTTTTATTTCTTGGTTTGTTTTATTATTGTAAATGTATTTATCAAAACAAAAAATTTTTGATTCAAGAAGGAGTTGTGTAGGAATTCTGCCAATATGAATGATACATAGAAAGATATCGATGTATATTCTTTTAATGAAAATTTTTATAAACAAATATAATTTATAGATTAATCGAGTGCTTCTTTTTTTTATTTTGAAGATTTTCAAAAAAAAAATTGGTGATTTTTCGTTTCCATTAAAACTTGTTTTGTTAGGACTACTTCTTTTCTTGGCGTTACTGTTTTTTTCTTTCATAAGACTCTTTGTTTTCTTTCTTATTGTGCTTGTTCTATCAGTCAGATTTTTAATTTTTTTATCTCTCAGTGAATAATTTGTATTATCTGTAAATTTAATTTTTCTAAACGAGTCGTGAATTATCTGATTCCTAATTATAGAATCTTTTTTTTTGTTAGTTTCGCCGGATTCATACACCTTTCTCAATATAAATAATCGAGTTGGATGTACTTTTAAGAGTTCTTTTTTTATTTTTTTTATAAACAAAAATAAAACGTTTTTGATAACCACCCCTTTTGGTTCTTTTGAATCTTGTAGAAAATCTTTTGTTCTTTCTTTTAAAACTCTTAGAACTTTAAAATTATTGTTTTTCGTTTTTTGAATTTTTTTTTTAAGTTCTTTAAAAATAGGCTTAAAAAAGGAAGGTTTTGGGGGGACAGAACCAAAGGGAAGGGTAGTTTGCGCTCCCCAAGCCGTTAAAAAATAAGATTTTTTTTGTTCTTTCTTTAGATCTTTATAAGAAGAAAAAGAGGGCTTCAATTTGGATCTGTGCCAAGGTTTCAAATAGAAAGGAAATACTATTTTTATCTGAATACCATCTTTAAACCAATTTCTGGGAAGTTCGAGTTCTGATACTTGAACACCATTATAGGTACATATAATATGCTTTTCTCTATTCCACTCATCAAAGTCCTCAGCCCATTCGGGGGGTTGAGATAATAAAATACGCCCAATATTTTTAACTATTATCAATGAAGGTAATAAAATATATTTTCTAAAAATTGATTGAATTATTAAAATTAAACTTCTTGTTGCTTGTGGATATGGAACGAAATCCCAGGCTTCCGCGATTTTTATCCACGTTTTTTCTTTTATTTTGTTTTCTTGTTCTTCCTTTTGCCTTTTTTTTTGTTTCTCTGTAGAATCTTTAAATTCTGATCCTTTACCCATCCAATTTCTAAAAAAAAAATTCATCCGTTCAGGGATATTAAAAGAGAAAAAGGGGTATTTTTTTATTCTGTCCAAAAAAAGAGGGGAATGCGCATTTGCTTGAAACAATTTAGAAATAACAGTTTTACGCCTTTGAACACGCATAGAACCTTTGATGAATTCTCGACGAAAATCAGATTCTTCCGAATAGTCTCTAATAGACACCCAATTTTTGACACTTGCTTTTCGACTACGTTTAGTAGGCCTATAAATTATTACACGATCCCTTTTTCTTGAACGTATCTGATAATCCAATGGTAGGCCTTCATGAGCTGCGCCCGACAGGAATTCCAATTCGGTAATAAGTTTGTATGACCATCTAGGGACTTTTTTACTGATTTCTTTTATTACAAATTTTTGTTTTGTTTTTTGACCATTAGGGCTAGTTAGAATTGTATTCAATAAAAATTTGTAAAATTTGGCTCTTTTTTCTGAACCAATCCTTCCTTGTTCTTTTTCTGAAAATAAAGAGAGGCCCTTCCAATTTAAACTCGATCCCGATTCTCTATCAAATTTACTGATTAAAGTAAATAAATGACGATTTTCCGTTGAAAAGGTTTTTTTATCAAATCGGTCTATTTTCTGTTCAAACTCTTGGTAATCAGTATCAGGAAGAAGGAGACTATGAATCTTATTAATTTCCAATGTCTCTATGAAATTTTCTAACGAAATTTTATTTATGATTGAAGGTGAAATTTTTTTTTTGATTGTTCCCCGATATAACC